ATGGGATCTTTTATCCTGGTCGGAGGAGAAATTACCAAACGTCTAGCATTCCCTCACGCTTGGCGCCAATGAGGCTTTTATTTGAGAGAAAAAAGAAGACTATGCCTTCGCCATATGAAATATGAATATGAAGTAATAATAGCATGGCACTTTGAATTCGATATAAGAAATTTTGTTTTCAAAACATTAAATTATGTATCGAGAGAGTAATATGAGAAAAAGGTATTTCCTATTTTATTTTTTATTATAGGAAGTCCAGTTCAGCGTCACAAACTTTTTTCACACCAGAGCTCTCTTAACAATATTTATAGAGCAAAAAAAATTCTTTTTTCCTTAGTTTATTTGATCAAATAAAAAAGCAACTTTGGGATTGCTGAATGACAGACAAATCACAGACAATATAATAAATATATAAAGCAACGGAGCCATCATAGTATTTTTGAATTCCTCCGAAAGGAAGGGTGGTAAGTTGATCATTTACCGATCGGAGTCTGATCTATTCTATTTTTTTTTTATTAATTTGATGGAAGGTAAGGGTCAATTTTATTGTAGAGCCGTATGCAATGCATAATGCCCGTACGGTTGTTCGATTCTATCTTTTTTTCTTATTCTTTTTTTATCTTTCTTTTATCTTACCCTCATCATGAAAAATAGAGAAACCTTTTATTATCTTATATCATCAGGGTAATGATCCATCAACCTGCTGGTTCTTTTTCTGAAGTAGCAACGGGAGAATTCATCCTGGAAGTGGGAGAACTGCTGAAACTACGTGAAACCCTGACAAGGGTTTATGTACAAAGAACGGGCAAACCCTTATGGGTCGTATCCGAAGACATGGAAAGAGATGTTTTTATGTCAGCAACAGAGGCCCAAGCTTATGGAATTGTTGATCTTGTAGCGGTTGAATGACAATAGCCTAGATTTCACGTCAATTCTGAAATTCACCCTGCCGAGTTTAATATTAATATTCTATGACTTTTCTTTATTATTCTATTGAATAAAAGTAATTCATAATCATCCGGTTAGGATCGATCTAAACCAGCCCATTATGTATATGATTCAACATGCCAACGATTAAACAACTTATTAGAAATACAAGACAGCCAATTAGAAATGTCACAAAATCCCCCGCGCTTCGGGGATGCCCTCAGCGTCGAGGAACATGTACTAGGGTGTATGTGCGACTCGTTCAGATCATGAACTAGAACAAAGGAAAGAGAACAATGTTCGAATATCAATGATCAAATAGGATATAACGGAAAAACGAACTACATTTCCTATCTAAAAATCGATGATATCCCTTTTATTGTGTATGAAATTTATGGTTTCTGTTGGTGTAAATCCACTCACCTCAATTCAAGATGAGAAGCAATTCTCCATTGGTAGCAAATGGTTATCCATTAAGCGGAGGAAATCTTAGTTAACATAGACCCCTCTTGCAAGAACGGACTAACAGGGTCAGCTACCCAGCCAACCTTCATAATTAAATACCGTTACTGTATAGGTAGAGCTCGTTGTGAAAGACCTATTACTGGATAATTCATGGGTAGAGCCGAAGAATGTGAACTATACAAGTTAGCAATAACATTGATTAAATGAAGTAAAGGCTCCGGTGTATAGAGAAGACCTCACCGTTTAAGAAGTAACCATAGAAACGAAGGAATCCACTATTTCTTTATCATTACTTTGATTTTTTAATACCTAGTATAGTACAATTTCGTATTTCGAGTGAAATGCCTAGAAAAAATAAAAAATTGTGGTTGGGAAGGTTATAGTAGCCAAAGCCATTGGAATTATTAGTTTATACATTGGAAAAATCCGTTTTGTTATTAATATACTAGGAAAGGGGCAAAAGAATAACTGAAAGAAAGGAAATCTATTAGTTATTCGTTAAAGTTTCATTTATTCAATGACCAGAATTAGACGGGGATATATCGCTCGGAGACGTAGAACAAAAATTCGTTTATTTGCATCAAGCTTTCGGGGGGCTCATTCAAGACTTACTCGAACTATTACTCAACAAAAAATAAGAGCTTTGGTTTCGGCTCATCGGGATAGGGATAGGCAAAAAATCAATTTTCGTCGTTTGTGGATCACTCGAATAAATGCAGCAATTCGCGAAAGGGGGGTATGCTATAGTTATAGTAGATTAATAAATGATCTGTACAAGAGACAGTTGCTTCTTAATCGTAAAATACTTGCACAAATAGCTATATCAAATAGGAATTGTCTTTATATGATTTCCAATGAGATCATAAAAGAAGTAAGCTGGAAGGAATCCACCGGTTAAACGGAGTTGCCCGGAGAATGAACTCCGGGAAGGTCGAATAAAAATGAATAGAATATGATAAAATATGAGAAAGTAGTCAAAAGAAATATGAATCAACACGTTCAATAAAAAAATTTCTTCTTCCCAGATTCTTCTTTTTTTTCTTACGACACAAGAATTCAATCCGGATTCTTGGATTTTTCCAACAAAATATCAATCCGCGTTTGAGTT